GAATCAATGGGAGAATGGTAAATTGCTCAAGTGGGCTGTTGGGCGTAATCGTAAGAAACACTTTAAATTTCTTTCAGAACGTGTAGTTCCGCTTCTTGCTCTAAAAAAGATGAAAGACTTGTAAGAAATCGCTGGTTGGTCCAACCAAGAAAGACATGGGACGACTTTACCATTGCTTGAGCCCTTTTTCTGAGTTAAGTAAAGACACCTATAAAGATCCCTTACTGCACACTTTCTATATATCTGTCTACATTATTGGCTGCATGCTATCGGAGATAGAGCAATGGGAGGTTAGACAATTCCGAATCCACTCTTACAGTAATTTTATTTATGTCTTTATCCATGGGCAATGACTTTCTAATGTATTGGACGTATCCGTTCCCTATTTATATACATTATTTCGCTTAGTTTATGCATGGCGAAAGGGAGCATTGGAATGGTCTTAGCTCCCTGACGAAAAAAAACTTAACTTCAAACCCCAGACACTTTTTATTTAGATAAATATCTATAAAAGATTCCTTCTCTTATCCTCTATATGGCTCGTCATTGGTCCTTCGCAAGTGCGCTCCGCGAGAACTGTACATCTTTCTTAGATGAGAACACGCAGACGCAGCAGTGCCTCAACTAATAAGCAGAGTGAAACAATAAAAGCAAGCGTGCTTTTATTATACGTTATACGATGCCACCTCCCACTTTACTTTAGTCCACCCGGCATAAACGCATTTCAACCAACCGACTAACTTGCCTCTCCAGGATGAGAACCCATGATTTGATCTCCTAGATTGAACGCTTGGATCATGCCGAGAAGAGAAGGTGAAGAAAAGACTTTCGGAACCGATCGGAGGAGTATTTCAGAATCCATCCCCGCCTTTATTGAGAAGGAAGAACAAGAGATATAAAGGTTGGACATCCATCGCTGCCGTGATGACGCGGTTGAGTCTTCATTCGATCCACCATCCGAGGCCAGGCCGATCAAACCTATCCCTTTTTTGGTTCGATTCAAAAAGTGATCCATAAGCATCAGTAAAAGCAGAAGCATATCCGGAAGGCGATACCAACAGCAGTAGAGAAAGACTCCCGCTAATAGAAAAAGAAGCATATCCGCCGATGATAACGAGAGCAGTACCGATAGCACCAATAGCATCCTTTCCAGTTCCCTTTACTAGTAAGGGGAGCCGTCACCAGGGCCTATGATCCAACCCCATACCGAGATACCCTTATGATGATGGGCGTAATCCATAGCCGATGTTGGCTAGAAGCAGTATCAGTTGAAGCTATGGAGCACCCCTTCCAGCTTCAAATCGATATTGAGTTCCATATCCTGTTACAGATATTCCAGATGTAGAGACAGATCCAAAGCCATTTGATCGAGGTGACTTTGTTGAATCCGTTGATCGATTTTACTTTGAATCCGTGTATTCTGTTGATCTAGTTTCTGAAGCAGTTGATTCTCTTGCATCTCCTTCGTCTACTGAGTCATCAATTGCCATAAACCCCGTCTTTTTGGCTGTAATTGCGTCAGGTTGTTTTCTGTTTGCTAGCAAATGTACGACCTAAAGCAAAAGGGTCCTTCTTCACTTCGTTCAGAACCTCATCCTCTCACCTCTAATAGCTTATTCACTGGAGGCGAAAGGAAGGACAAAGACTTCTATTCATTGGAAGCCACCGAAGAACAACTCCTTCTTTTAGGTGGAGTGATTAAAATGGGCGTACTACTTCCCGGCCTAACTCCTCCAATTCACTATAAAGCACAAGGAAGATGTAGCTTCATCAAGTCAGGCAGTAGGATATTGACTGGAAAGATTAATACAAGTAATTACCGTAGCTGCATTCTTTCTCTTTAGGTTCGAGGATCACTCCGCGAGCACCTCTTTTAACTGCAAAAGTTTATATATACTAGGCATCTGCAGCAGGGGAAATAGAACGGCTAACCAATTCCTTTCCTAAAACCCAAAAGCTAATTAGATTAGGCATATAGTGCTCCGGACTATTAAAACTTCGGAGCCTGGAGTTTGGAGTCGTTAGATTAATAACTGTTTGTGGTGAGTCCCTCCCTACAACTCATCAATTAAGAATTCTCGCAAGAACAAGGTCTACTCGACATAAATTAGGAATTAATGAAACTTAATATTTCAAAAAATTATCAACTAATCTGAACGCTTCGTTATTAGACCGTGGTATTTGATTCGCCAAAGAAAGAATTATTGTATACTCTTTCATCTCGCTATTATATTATTTACCCATTAGATGCGGATTGGCACAGCTATATTACCTTACTAAAAGTATATTAGTAAGTAAAATTTCTCCTCTACTATAGTCTCATTCTGAAAGTCTTTTCTTCATGCTGCAAGTTGACTTCATCCCCGGAGACCAGTCCAGTAGCCAGTAGAGGACTCTTTGGGCGGAAACTACTATGTTATCTTGCATTAGAGACAGACCTATGACAAAGAGCTCTAGAAGTTCACCATTAAGATGTATACCTACTACATTAGGTCATCGAATTTCTAACTGTCGATTTCATCGAAAGAAATATCTTTTTTTCGGGCATTTAAAGCCCTTGTATCACTCATGAGGTGTAATACACACGGAAGTTCTGAAACAACGGTTAAATGCATCAGAGTGGAACAAAGGCGCGGATGACATCTGCGATAACAGGAATTTACGTGGCTGTGAAGTTGGTCCTCATTAAGTCAAATATCTCAGGTATGCCTGCTCACCTTATGTCTTGTTTTAAATTACCTGTTTCTGTAACTAAAGCAATAGATAAGGAATCTAGACTGTTTTTCTGGGGTAAAGATACAAAGTTGTCTGCTGTAGCTTGGAAAGATATTTGTGTTTCTAAAACCAAAGGCTACGAAATAGAGGTAGGCCTACTGAACATTTTAATAATGCCATGTTATGTTAGCGCATGGAAAATCTTAACTTACAATAATAATTGGTGGGTGCAGATTGTTAGGCAGAAATACTTGAGGGAGGAGAACTTTTTTGATGCTAAGAAAGGGAATTCTTGTTCCGCAGCCTGGAAAGGAGTACTGGATTCAAGACAGTGAATTCTCAAGGGATTAAGATGGATAGTGGGCAATGGTAAGAGTATTCTTTTTTGGTATTTTAACTGGCTGTTTCCATTCCCTCTCTAGAATTTGGTACCTGAAAATAAAAAGGGATCAACTGGATGGATCACTTAGTGTGGATCATTTTTTTGATAATGGTTACTGGTTGTATCAAAAGTTGGCGGAGATCCTCCCTGAGGATTTAGTCAAGAGAATTGTTTCTATCCACTTAATCAAGGTATCAATTTTAAAGAGGCTGGTGGAGACTTCCTGAGTGGCAAGAGTTCTAAAAAGTTTTTACTTTCCTTTTCAGATTATTATTTCTTCAGTGCGTCCAGACGCTTGGTCAAGCTTACTAGAGGGGGTAGATGTGGTGCGCTATGGCAGGCGTGATATAATAAGCATTTGGAAGCCTAGTCTTCCTGATTTTAGACTCTCATGTGATCCTCCCGTTAGTGAGCTTATAGATGGATGTTGGCCTATTCAAGAGATGATTTCAAATGGTGCTATTGACTGTGTTCCTTTAAGCGGGAGAATGACTGAGGAGGGTGGTGCCTTACCGTGATTGTTCAGTTGTTAACCGAGCTAAACTAAAAATATATATATATTTTCCAAGTGATTTGATTCATCAATAGGGGACCATCCAGGAAGTTGCTTCTTGGAATGCCGTCGTTCAAGCACAGGCTGACCACTGATTCAATCTTGAAACCGATCTTACTACTAGAAAACCGAAGGAGCACACAAAGCAAACGAAGGACTCACCAAGCAACAACTACGTTGTTTGCGTAGGCGGAATCTAGTTTCAAATCATAAGATGACGAAGTGACTGCACCAACGAATCAAGCTGAACACATGTTTGTTTGATCCACTCTACGAACCGAAAGCGAGATCTTGCAAAACAACGACGCAACGCCCGGATCTGCAAGAATGGCTATGTAGGTAAGGTTCTGAAAGAATGATCGCTTTGAGTTGAGTTCTGCTTGAAGTGTGTATGCTTACGTACGAGTTGCTATTCGGCCGTAGATCGGGTTCTGGGTTCTTCCCTCGAACTGGTATTTCGTAATGTAAAGCTAGTCTAAAGCAGATTCAGGATCAGGGCGGTGGGTGGGGTAGGAAGGTCGATGATATATATTAAATTCTTTATCCTATTCTGCTAATTCTCTTCTTGTTGCACCATGTCCAAGCTTGACGATAGCAGTGGAACAAAAGTCACTATCAGATTCAAAGAATGAACCTTCCTTCCAAGATGTATGTCGTCCAACCCAACCTCAGACTCTTTCTTCCCGACCTATTTGACTCTCTGGCCGCAGTTATTTAGGTGGTATCCCGAGATTGAAGAGATCTAATTCCTCCCGGAAACACACGAAACAAAGATATGAACTAGGTAAATAGAAATGGAAAAGAGATGTTTCCATTTCATCAAAATCATAAGCTTTTTCTACATCCATATGATCTACTAAAGTAGATCGGTATTGCCCATATAATGAAAGCAGATCTTGGTCCATGGAGTCCCAAGAAGGTAAGAACTCCAACCTGTCCGATGCTTCTTCGGCCAAATACGATATACAAGTAGGACCTGCACTATGAGCAAGCTGTGCGAAAAACCGCTTCTTTTTTCCGGTTTGGCAACAACTTGGGCGAAATGGGGTTCTACCGGGAAACCATGGATTTTTTAGTTTTCGCCATTGGTTACTGGTCGAACCACTGGAATGGAATGAGATAAGAATCTCTGGAGATCTTTCCTCTCCACTTACTCGTAACAGGCTTTCCCTCTGTAGAAGACTTCTTCCGAATGGCATAATTGTATGATTTATTCCTCGATCTTCAAAGAAGACTGACTCCTCCTTCTCCTCTTTCATCGTCGTTGGTCCTTCTTTCGAATCTGCTGCTTCCTCTGCTACAGGCGATATCCCCGCTATTAATCCAGTGGGAGGTTAAACCGCGCGTACTCCCTATGTATCATAGAGTCGAGCTTTTCCGGGAGGGATTCCGCAGGAGTTTGGTCCAATTCCGATTGGAGCCCACGAGTATAGACAGGATCCATGACCTCATTAATATCATGGTGTACAAACATTTTTAATCCATTGAATTTCGATAATTTCGAAAGGGTGCTGGGGTCTTTAATGTCGCCTGGAATGTGGACCACGCTGGAACAGTATAGGGGAGAAGCCAGGGCTTCCCACGTATGTTCTGGAGGAAGAGGTCGCCCCTCCAAAAATGACCTTCTCCAGTGTTACCTAAACCAAGTAGGTCCCTGAGCGGATCCCACGTTAGCCCCAAAACGTTGGTCTCTAACTAGAAAAGAAAATGCTTTCTTTCCCCCGCGGGTATTTTGCCTGTATGGTGTTTGCCAGGTGGGACCCTCGATCCAGAAGGTATGCCACTATCTATACATGTCTCCCTCCCTTGAAAGCTCTTGGTGCTGCGACTATCACCGGTAAGTTGCGTCGGATCAACATCGGGATTAGAATCGACTGCAAAAGTAACTAAGTCAACGCCCATTTTTTCTGGCCCGGACGCTCGAATCTATTCCACCGCAAAGAACCGAATATACTACTGCAGGATCTTCCGCAGCTTCTGTTGTTATTGCTCCCACCTGTCACTACGCCACCTCAGCAGCTGGGACTGGAACTGCTTCCGCATTTGGTACTCCCCGGGCGAGTGTCTGGTTATCTCTCTGAATCAGGTTATTCACTGGGCTGTTAAGCCATCGGGGTTGATCGACCCAGGATTCATCCAAGACTGACGATCTCGTTAATTCTAAGGGAGTTTACTTAAAAGACCGTTAGGGAAAGGGAGGGACTTGCTTACTTGTTAGAGTAAGGCTTTCCGTGAGGAAAGGTAAAGTATCTTTAAGGCATATATAGTTGGCTGGTTATTTGTCTTTCCCATCCCTGCAGCTACTGCGGGTGCCCAGAATTCATGGATTCTCTGGTAGAGGGAAGTCGAGGTGGAATTATTCTTTTGTGGGCTGGCTTAAAAGAAGCTCCCTATTGCAGTAGGAGTAGCTACTTCTTTCAAGGCTTTAATTTGAGCTCTTCAGATCCCGAATCTCCATAAATGGGTATGACTGGTTAAGGTGACCTGCTTTGTGCGGCAACCGCAAGTTAAGGTACTCTGGATTTGTTATAGCGCCACCATTTCACAATATACATTGTCCGGGAAAGCTAGTTTTGGTATTTCTGTTTTATCCTACTGACCCTCTTCTATGAAAGTGGAGGCTTTACTTTAACAGGTCTGTTAAAGTCTCCTTGCTACGGCTTTTTTTAATATTCGAGGGTTACTCGAATCTTTCGTTTTTGTACTCCCTTGAAGGTCCAATTAATTTTTAGTAATTGGAGGACGGTTAGTGTCTGTTCTGCATGACTCTGGAACGTTATAGCTAAGGAACGGATTTCAGGGTACCTTGACTTGTCAAACGGTTTCCAGTATGCCTATACAGTAAGTCTTTACACACATGATAGTGGCAGCCAGGTTATCGACGATTCTAGAATAGGCGGCCGCTGGAAAACCCGACTTAGCGAATCACTTCCAGGCTGGTATTTAATCTTTCTCGTGCCGGTGGCTCTTGTGTGCCTCATTTATGCTGGTGGCATACCGTACCGTATTGTGCTGAACACTCACAAAAGCCGTGGCCTTACGCTATGTCCCTAGAAGTACAATGGTTGGTCCCTCCGGAACTGGTAATCTCCGTTTGACTTGAAAGGCGCGCAGGTGCGCAGCAAGTATTCTTGAACAAGTTTGAAGCAAATCGTACCTCCTTAGCTACTTGTACTAAAAAACTAGGGCGCTATACGGAAGTTCGTGCCTGCTTATCCCGGCTACAATAACTATCGAACAGCGATCCATCTGAAGAATGGCGCTCGTATATCCGGTCTGTACTTTCCCCTATTAGAGAAGGGCGGGGTTTGGAACCCTCAAGCAAGACATGATCCACATAATAAGACATCATAGCGCCTAGAGATACAGGTACGGTTCATCGCGTTACTTATCCAAGCGTGTTGCCGGATAGTCGGATATGCCGTACTCTGATTTTTTTGAGGTTAGGAACCATTTGATGTTACCAGCATTGCTCATTATTAGGTAGCGCATTCCCGTTTATCGATTTTAAGGTTAGGGTGACACGTTGTCGCTTTCGCTTTAATCTTTAATAATGAATGATATGGGGAACGCGCTTTACTAATATAATAGAAAGGGGCTTTCACCATCTATTTCTTTCAGAACCTCACTCTTTCTTTCAGAACCTCCTAGCGAACGGGGAAAGCTTATCCCTCACTCGCATTCGCCTAATCGAGCGGAACGGCGCTCGGCGCTCATCCTACAACAGATTCCGCCTATAGTTATAGTGTCGAACACACATAAGTATAGGTTTTGTTGTCCTTACGACGGTTGTCAAAGACCGGATCTTTGCACTTCGCGACCCTATCCGAGTATGTGCTTAGTGCAACGCCTCATAGAACAATGAAGTAATGTATCTATACGCCCAAAAAGAAACTTGTTCATTTATGTTACCTGTTGTGGACCTTCAATGTTTCACCTTTCATAGATCTGGGAAAGGCGGTTTTGGTTTGGGAAGTGACGTTGAGGCTGGGCACGTGCGATAAGTAATAAAGAAAGCAAAGGGAAAGAAGAGGGCCTGGAAAACAAACAGTAGAGTGACGCGAAGGACCTCTAGCAACTCTACTACCGCCCTTCCTACCAAAAAGCTAACCGAAATCACATAAGGTCTGGAAAGGGCTGTAAAGAATATAATTCCTTCCTCCCTTTCTTCGCCTATTCCGGAGATAGATATAGCCCTCTCGAAACCTAGCTGTTAGAGTTTCATTTTTTTGAGGGGTAATAATAAACTGAATCCCCGAATGGGTACTTGAACCCTTCTCCTGCAAGGTATAGAACAACTAAGGGTACTGGTCCTGCTCGCTTTGGTTCCATCTGTCCACATTCTTCCCTTCGGCTTGATTACGAACGAAGAAAGAGGCTTAAGGAGGGGCGCTAACCATGTGTTACAGGCCGCAGAAGTGAAATGCCATTATTATCAATGATTATTGAGTTGATCCCCCGTTCCCATTTTTCAAAGAATAAAAAGTGTGACCCCGGCAATCTCTCGCACTTGAAAAATAGATGCCGTATAGCCGATGGAGAAATTCACTATGAAATTGAATAGTTGATTCATTCAATCAGGACCGCGAAATAATATCATAGTCGATTTTTTCATGCCCTTCCTTTAATGAAAAGCAGCTGATTGGTAATTAATGTGCGCTCCTGTGGCCCAACACATAGGCTTTTTCCTTGTTCTACCGAGATGAACTAAAGAGCTCTAAAGCATTGGCTTACTTATTCGATTATTAACCGCAAAGCTTTCCACGAGGAGCCCAAAAAAGTCACACTAATTTCAGAATTAGGGGTATACGAAACCGTGTTTTACATGGCTGAGTGGAGGGTAACTCTGCTGACCCTACGGAGCCTCTAAAAAGGGACTGGAACCGCTCTACAGATATCTCTTTCGGAACGAGCCTTAACCGACGCTGCTGCTGCTACTGGTCTTGACACCAAAAATGCTGTCGATAGAGTTAAGTTAAAGCAAGCATGCCGGCCGTAGAAAGAGCGTAAAAGCACACTCCCCTTACCTTGATAACAAACCCAACGCTAAAAAAAGACCTCCTACACGCACGGGAACCAGAACAAAAGAAGGAAGGAGATAGGATCCGCCCGCACGTCCGAAAGGAAACAAGACCAGAAGATGCGGCATCGATCAGCTCCTTGAGTTGCTTCCTTAGCTCTGATAGTTCAGGGGGGCGGCGCAAAGCCTCCGGTTCCAGCTCTATCTTATGGTCCACCGGCCTTCTCGGCGTAAGGGTCTTCGACACTCAGGCATGACATCCTCAAAATCTCTTGTCGGGATCGTGGAACTATCGCTCGAAAAGTAAGTAAGCTGCTTCTTGTTTAGTCAATAGGATAATCGTTCTTATTAGGTCAGGGGCGGCCGGCCCGGGGGTTACCCGCGATTGGTAATGGCATAACCAGAAGAGGGGTAGGGGTGACAAGGTTACGCGCTGGGTAGCGCAGCGCATCCGTTTTGGGTACAGAGGCGACGAGGGGTGCTAACCCGGCCATAGGTTCGAATCCTGCCACCTTTCTTGTGGATCATCTTATGGTTACCGGATGATGGGAATAACAAAGCAGCAATTATGAAATGAGCACGAAATGTCAATATATGAATTGTTTCATTATTCGTTATTTCCGGGTCTTTTCATTGCATTCACTTACAACAAGAAACAACCACCCGCGTTTGGTGCAGCACCTGCATTTTGGTGCATTCTTCTTTCTTTCCTTGGTCTTTCGTTCCGTCATATTCCTAATAACTTATCCAATTACAACGTATTAACCGCTAATGCACCTTTCTTTTATCAAATCTCAGGGACATGGTCTAATCATGAGGGTAGTATTTTATCATGGTGTCGGATCCCAAGTTTTTATGGATTCCTTCTTTGTTACCGGGGTCGACCCCAAAGCCATAATGTCTCAAAACGAGGAGGCCATAGAGAAACTCTTTTTTATTCCTTTGTCTCGAACTTCGTGAAGAACTCCATTCTATCTCTCCCTCATTACGAAGAAAAAAGTGGTGGTGTTGTACACCGCCAGTTGTACACTCCCTTCGTTCGTAGAACCCTTGTTGATTCTGAACTTCCTTCGCGAAGGAACCGGACTTTTGACGGGCTAGCCCTTTTTTATGCCCCGCTTTACCCTGAAAGGAAAAAGACTTTTGTTCCTCTGGGCGCTAGGCGCTCCCGTGGTTCGCGAGAAGGAAAAAGGATGAATCCTTTGTTACATCTGGCACGAGATGATAAAGAGAGAGCTTCGTCTATCGATGAACAGCGGATTGACGGAGCTCTTGGCATTGCTTTGTTTTTCTCTCCTTTCCTATCAGCGAGTCCCGATCCTTTTGTTCGAAATTTCTTCGTTCGTACCGAACCGCTTGCAGAATCAAATCCTGTTTCACAAGATCCTATATCAGCTATACATCCTCCTTGCATTTATGCCGGAGACGTCGCCAGTGCTATGGGCTTTGGCTTATGTAGATCAAAAATGATGAATGGGATTGTGGCACTCCACTCGCCGCCAATGCGGAAGGATGCCGCCGAAAAGAATGGAACGCTGCTTCGCTCTGCTGGATGCGTCGGATCCCGTACAACAAGCGAGCTTTTTACCCTCAAATTCAAACATGTGGGCGAAAAATGCTATCCTGCTTTATTGTTGCGTAGCAATAGAAGCCTGCTCATGCTGCTTCGGCGGCGCTTTTTCGCCTTCTCTTCGCTCTGGGCAGGAGCGCTAGTGGAGACGGGGAGGGAGCAGGCGAGGCGTGTCGTTCGTACTGGACAGAAAGATACCACCACTTCGCCTCTTTGTTGGACCGCCGGCGCGAACACAGTGGTCTCTGACCAAGACCAGGAACCAATTCTAATTTGGATCTTGACATGTCGGTGGTTTTTAACCGTAGGCATCTTGCCAGGAAGTTGGTGGGCTCATCATGAATTAGGTCGGGGTGGCTGGTGGTTTCGGGATCCCGTAGAAAATGCTTCGTTTATGCCTCGGGTATTAGCCACAGCTCGTATTCATTCAGTAATTCTACCCCTTCTTCATTCTTGGACCTCGTTTCTTAATATTGTGACTCTTCCATGCTGTGTCTCAGGAACCTTTTCAATACGGTCCGGATTGCTAGCTTCCGTTCATAGTTTTGCTACAGATGATACACGAGGGATCTTTTTATGGCGGTTCTTTCTTCTAATGACCGGCATATCTATGATTCTTTTCTCCCAGATGAAGCAGCAGGCATCGGTCCGTAGAACCTATAAAAAAGAGATGGTTGTGGCGCGAAGTACTCTTGTGCACCTACGTCACGCGGCTCGCGCGCAACCCCGCCCCGTTATGTTATGGAAGAATTGAACGGCTGGTTATTCAGAGCCAGCAATTGGCTGCCGGATTTCGTCCCGCAACTAGAAGAAGTTAGGGGGGCGTGGCTGAATGTGGAGCAGTCCGCCCCTACAGCGTTTGATCCGCGGATTCTTTAGAACTTCGGAAGATGGTCAAGGTAGCTTGCTTCCAAGCCACTGCACTAGATGATCAATGGCCGCGTTGTAGTCGGCTCAGAAAGACTCTGTTCTATACTAAAAAAAAGACTACTTCGGGGAATTACGTCGCTCTTTGATTTGAAGAATAAAGCCTACGAGCTCTCTGTTTTATGGCAGAGATCTCGCCACGCCAAGGAACCTAATCGCAATGGATCGAAGCCCTCCTTTTCCTTCCTAGTGAAATTCTATCTCTTTCTTACTTGGGAAATTTTATTGTGGTCGACCCGGCCTGGGCCTGAAGAAGGACAGGCCTTGTGACTTATCTAGTCAGACATGAAGTAGAATCGACCCGGAGAGAGTGGGCAAGCTACCCCTGCCATCTGACCACCCTGCTACCCGGGGATGAGAGATAGATTGTTCCGTTCTCACTCAAACCTCGGCTGAAGACGTCACACCTCGCGGCGGATGGCACCTTTGGAAAAGAACTAAGAAAACTCCTTAAAGAGAGAAAAGTAACTCTTTTATAGCGGGTCGACCCTAAAAAGAAGCGAAACTTATTGCTGCAATCTTAGTGTCGTTCGGTACAAACTTCGATGTCAACAAGCTCTTATTAGCAGGCCTGCGGGAGCGGTGAGAGAACTTTCCACCATTGGAAAACTGGTGGGTGCATTCCAGCCAGTCGTATTCCTATTTTATCTTTTGATCCACTTGCCCGGGAGGGAGTATTCTGGTTACGGCTAGAAAGTTTGCCGGGGAAGAAGCTTCGTAGTGGCATTCCTCCGACGAGCTACCGCCGAATAATAAAGCCGATCTCGAGTTGATGTTCCAGTTTATTATGCATGGTACGAACGCTTATTATTATCAACCGACGGACCGGGGGAAGTTATGGCCTAAATGGGAAGGCCCCTACATCATCGAAAAAGTATACTCAAATGGAGCATACCTGCTCATCACCATGGACGACGAACAAATAATTCCTCCTACAAATGCTCGATTCCTGAAATATTACTACCCTTTCAGAAAAAAGCTCCCTCTAAAAGGTCCCCCCATTATGTATTATGTAATACTCCCGGCCCGCACGAGCATAAACTGTTCATGGCAAAACCAAACTGACAAGACCAATGAGAGATCCGGTCTAAAAGAAAAGGCCTATTTGAGAGCTCTCAAAAGCTTTTCACTATCAAAAAGAGGGCATATAGCCCGAGTCCTGAATACAGGAAAGACCGATTACTACTGTTGCAAGAGTATATACCCTTTATGAGGGAATCATACTTTTAGAAAAGGAATTCCACATAGCGAATGGTTAACTGCCAGCCTCTAACTCCTCCGTCTACCGGGAGGAGAGATCTTTCATAGCATATCGAAGAGACCAAGCACCGAGATGAGCCCAAAGCAAGCAACAAAGGATGACCGGGCGACTCTTCTAAAGCTTTGGCTTGCTTCTTAAGCCAATAAGTCCTGTGCCTGGTAGGTGAAATCCGTCTGCCCCTTACCTGTCCATTCAAGCCTTTCAATATCTCGTCTGGCCCTGTCTTCTGTCGTACTCTCCTCTATCGAGAATTGCTTTCTCGCAACTGTCCTGTGGAAAACGGATGACACTCTTCTGGTAGCCGTTGTTTGCTTCATGGGTTTCAGTATCCTTTGCTTGGTTAATTTCTTCCCGCTCTACTGACCTTAACTACTATACTAACTAATAAGGCAAGCTAAGGTTATGGAAGAACATTGTATTATTTTACGGTTGACCTGGAAGATTAAAGACCCATTTGCGTGCGCATCGAGTGATGAGAAAGCTTGTCATCCCTCTAACGGTTGCCTCTAAGCACTTCTATTCTCTTTCCGTACTGCTGAGTAAGTAACTCTCTTCCCTAGTAGCTCATCCCGCTCATCTGCTAAAGCCAATTAGAAGGAAGCTAAGCAAAACCCCTTAAGAGCTAAAAGGAGAGTTAGCATAGACTTAGGCAAGAAGTCAAGAAGCTTTGGCAAGCTACATCTCAAAGAAAGAAGTCTAAGTCCCGGGGACTAGCGATAACAACGGACGTTAATGCTCTAGTTCTATCATCCGCTCTCTAAGGATAGGAACTTGTAGGGTTAACAACTCAGATAGGAATTCCAATAAATACTGTAAGAACTAGCATTCTTAGAGTTCTTTCTTTCAGAACCTCTCGTCTCGCCGTAGAATGTCACCACCATCGGTATCTTCCGTCTTCTTCTTTCCGCGACTTCGTCTGGATACACTCAGTGAATCAGTCTATCGAGCCACTGTTGACGCCTTCTTCTATTGGCTTCGAAAGCTGTCATGTAAGAAACCAAAGAGGATTTCTACCGAGAAAGCTCCTAGCTAGAGAGCTCCTAGCGGTCAGAATTCAATCTTTGGAAAGTCATTGCTAGCTCTTTGAACGAATACGCTGTTGGGCCGCAGGAAGAGCATCTCTCTCTGTCTATTCAAAGATCCGAGACAGCTAGTTCAGTTGGTGACATTGGTTCTCCGTCTCTACTCTCCTATCTCTCTCACCCTGGGTGGGCTCTGGCTTAGTGTGATTAAACTGTGAATCGAGTCAGGAAGAAGAAGTCCAGCTCCAGGCTTAAATTTTAAGAAGAAAGAATCAAAAGAAGAAGAGGAGCGTAGCCGTACGTATCCCATCTAGAATAGGAAGAGGATATAGAAAAGGAAGGGCTTTCGCGTTGAAGAAGCTGGTCGTTTTTCCTTACCTGCCAGCGAGATTGGCTTGGGTGGATTGCTTTTCATAGCTATGTCGCTAAAGCCCGTGCGATTCGACTTTCCTTCTTTGATGGAGAGAATGCGTTGGTATAGAATCTAGCAGCAATCCTTCCCGCTAGGCGAGATCTTTGAGCATTGCTAGGCTACTCTTAACTTAATAAGTAATTTCGTCAGTCAGCAGTTCAGCCCGAGGGCAGGCAACTCACTAACTACAGCTTCTATCTCCTCTAGGTCCCATTAGACTGATCCTTAGTCCTTCTCCCCCGAAACCAAGCCTTAAGGCTTTCCTTATGAGATGGGATACTCACTAATCGATTGCTTCTCTCGAGATGCGAAGAATAGCGTAAATAAAGACTATCTTGGTCCTTTCAAAGCAGATATTCGTACGTCATCGGGTTATTTGAGGATGGCATTGGTTTCGGCTTGACTGCTTTCCTTGGTTTCCTTTTGGTTAGAAGGGATAACTCTTAAGCCTTAGGCTAGCAAGGTAAATAGATTTAGGAAAGAAGGATCCCACGTCCCATACGAAAGAAAGACCAGGCGATAAAGAATAAAGAAGGCTATGGGGAAAGATCCCAGACCTGGCTCGCTCCAGGCAGATTAAATTCTTTCTCCCCGCATAAGAAATGGGCTTTAGCGAAGAAAGAGATGCGGATGAAAGTGATCTAAAGTAAGTAGCCGTTACTTTTGATCCTAGTGGCTATGACTCAGGAGCGGGATAACAAAAAGTAAGGATTCGACTAGCTTTCTCATGTAGTTCAGGTTGAATCCGCTACGCACCCTTGGTTCGGTGGTATCCTGTATATAGGAGCAGGGCAGATTAAAGGAAGGAATTGATAAAGCGTCAGTTAGTTGAAATGTCAGATCTTTCACTCACCTCACCTTATCCCGGATATCCCAGGAATCCTTGTAGAAAGCCCTTCGAAGTCACAAGAATGTCGTTTCGCCCTATCTATGCTCACTGGTGGGAAGTTTGCTAGCCTTTCTTAAAGAAGAGTAGTCGCCTAGCGAGAGTAGTTGTCTATGCCTCGCTTTTTTAGGTTATGCAATAGAGTTAAAAAGGAAATGGTTTATGTTTAAACCAATCAAGGGTTTTTATACGCCGGAAGTTATAGCAGTGACCTGTGACGAGAGGAGCTAATTACTAGAGACCGAACGAGAGCAGGCTGGCTTACAGGGGCGATGGACGAGGGCAGAGTTGTTTCCACAGAATCAAAAGGCTCTTCCTGAGTTCTCGATTACTTGCCCGACCAGACGAGATTAGTTGAATGACCAAAGCAGAAGAAGGCATAGTGATCACTGACCCGGATTTTATTTCCTAGCTTAAAAAAGAAAAGCGCATAAGCACTCGTAACTAATAATGGTATAACATAAGCACGAGTTGATCCATTAGATATAAATGTTGGTTGAGTCCTCTCCAATGCTCCTGTTTAGCCTGTTCCGATCTTCCTCAACGGTTGAGGAAGGTTGTTTTTGGCAACGACGCTTTTGCTTTTAGTCTTGTCTGAAAGTCCAAAGGCACGTCAACATGAACCTGACTTCCGAAAGGATTGATTGACTACTTTTAGCTACTTGTCCTAAAGCAGAAAGGCTGCCAATTAGCAAACCAACTCATTCAATCGCAAGTCAAAGGCCCCTTAGGGCCTTGCACAAGGAGGAGGAGAGCTTGGTCACTTGGTGGGTGGGTAGGACTACGTACTTCATCTTCCTGTAGGAGGGTCCAGGTCCATAGCCCTTTATCGAAGATCCATATTCAGTTGATGTCAGGCACAGCTTATTTAAGAGCCACTTTGCCGAGTTGTTTATCCTGCAGTGGAACCATCGCCCGGAAGGTGGATCCAGCAATGGAATAAGTAACGTAGGCGGGGTAGCACCCCCTCCGATTATATAGCCAGTATCCCTACAGGTATGGGCGCACGCGCGTATCCACATCCATTTCCAATAGAAGATTCTCCGGAGCTTTATTTAAGAGATAGAGGGACTATAGGTATGGACGAGGAGAAGAGGAAGCAAAGCTCGGCTCGTTATCGAGGAAGCGACTGCATCTTAAATAGGTAGAAGTCAAAGCACGACCCAAGCCCGTGAGGTGAGGTCGCGTGTCAAAGCAGCACAAATAGGAACTACATCCAGTACCGAATCCGGAAAGAATTCCAATTTCCACATCTCCCTCGAAGACATCTCTCCAATTGACTCCATGAAGCACTGCAGTGATAAATGGCCCATTCTTTGTTGCTGACGTCGTACCAAAGCAATCGACGCCGCTGGCATTTCCGCTCGGCTTGACACTGTAGGCTCTTGATGACTCACACTTGGGGCTGACGAATGTCCTGCCCCTGAAATGAAAGTGGAGAAACCCTAGCTTTCGAGTTAGCTACTAGCTTGTTTCGGGGACTGGACTGGCTTGGTTTAACTCCGTGCTTAGCTGGATTGGTTTAGGAATTCGATTCTACACTCATCGCGTACCTTCTTTGTTACACTCAGGGAGATACCTACTTTCATCGTTAGATCGAGTTCTGCCTACTCGACTAATACCAGCTATCATTTCTTAGTCTTGGAGGAGTGTTGAGTAGTGACAAGCTATATGGCTGTGACATGGAGCCACTAAAATTTGGTAAGTGAATCCAACCCGAAAGCGGTCCCAAGCCTCCTTCATCATTAACATCTCTCTTTCCCATTCCCCGCTTGACATCTTTGTCTCTCAATGGTGCTCTGCTCATTCTGGAGATTTTTATTAAGCATTCACTTAGAGATGTCGTCTTCCTCCCGATAAGAAGCTATCGGCTTTTGCTACGGTACGGGTTTTTTCGGGGCAAATAATTAGCCCGGAGAGTCGTTTACCTCTAGCCACTGAACCACCGCCCTTACGTTTACATAATAGGAGGGAGGCACCCGGGACAGAACAATCATGCTTTGGTCTTTTGTGACGGGCTCCCTTTATCACGACCGAAGCCTTTCATATTGGCTTCTGGGGCTTGGTTTGTTTTTGGTGGAAAGGGGCCAGGGACAGAGGGGTCCACTAGCCTGTCTTTCCGGCCTCACTGGATCGGGCTGTATTTCCTGACCTGACTGACCTCTCGGGTTACCACTGGACTGTGAGGGCTGCTTACAGCTCCAAACCAAAGAGGAATCCTTTGGCATGCAAGCCGATGCTTTGACCGCATGGACCACTTGGTGGAGCTGCTGCTTACCGAAGCCTCTTTTCTTACTTTTTCAGTTTGGTTAAGGTCGACGAAAGCCCTTTCTTGTGTCTGACCTTTCTCCGATATCTGAACCACCTAAGCCAAAGCCGTCGGGAGTAAGTAGAATTTTATCCAGTTCTTGATCTTTGTCTGTAAACTTGATCCTGAAAGCTTGGCTTTTTCTCGTTTTTGGGACCCTAATCTTGAATTTTATAGGTATAGGCAAACATTCGTTATCCAAAGGTCTTGGAAAGCTACCTGTTTAAACAAAACCAAGATGCCGAGTTTCTCACTAATCGACTTTGCCTACATTCCGCTCAATAAACGGGAGTAAAAGAGAAAGAGAAAGTGAGGAGAGGGCGAAAGAGCAAAAGCAAGGAAATAAATGGGGATTCACGTAGGAGAAAAAGAGGACCACGAGATCACCTGGAAAAGCAAATTATTCAAAAAACAAGGTGACACGACACCGATCCAGATTTGTAGGAGTAAGAACACCAAGATGCAGGACTATGCAACGTGGCCCCTGCAGTTAGCAATAGTAGAAAATAGTGCAAGTGACAGCAGCAGCAACTACGACTTGATGTTCACGAAGACCAAGGAAATACCTGTAATACTACGAGAGGGGAGAAGCAGAAAGTGGAGGAGGAGGGAGCTGTGGAGAAAGATATTAGTGTAAAGGGAAGCACTCCTTCCACTCTCAACAGAACGTTCAACTTGTGCTTCTGTAAATAGAATACCCAGTGCCACCAAAGCAAACCTTACGGAATCAATCCCAGAGTCAACCTCAGAGCAATCGGAATAGATTACCAATATACCCATAGTCATCAGAGTGGAATGCCCAGTGTATATATCAATATTGTTTACTCTGGTACTTCGTTCAGGGATCAGGAAATTGCGCAATGAGTCTTAGATGCTCATAAGCAGTCTTTCAACCATCTTGATATCTGAAAATAAAACTCTAAGAAAGAAAAAACGCATATAGATCCCGTGAATTATTTAAGTCACAAAGACTAAAAATCGGACACCATTTTTGAAGGTGGCAGCACTTCTTAAAATTTATAGCATTCCAAGGCTTTTCAATCTGATAACCATCTGGATCTTTAAGTCGGTAAGTTAAGTTCCATCAAGCCCGACCTTGTCGATAATGTAGGGACCCTCCCCCTAACTTTCCACTGTTTGACTCTTTCGTATTCTAAAATTTATCCAGACTAAATCACCGACCTGAAGCTTTCTCACCTTCTTGTCATATGATCTCTTCACTTTCATCTGATAGTTCTTTAAGCCAATGCCCGATCTCTAAATTCTTCTGCAAGATCCAAATCTCGTGATAATAGCTCATCATTCTTACCTGAGTCAGCAAAAACGTATGCAGAGTGGGGATTTCCATCTCTGGCGGAAGAACTGCTTCACACCCAAAAGAGAGTAAGGCCCCCGCCCGTCTGGGTGTGGTTCGATACGCCCACAGTACCTCTGGCAGCAATTCTTCCCTATGTATATACCAGGTTATAGCGGTTTGACTGCCCCTCTCATTTCATTCGAGCGGCTCCGAACAATGGTATTATGCATGACAATTCCTTCATCCTTGCAATACTTGAGAAAGACTTTGTTTACAAATTCCAAGCGTTCTAATCACCTTGATCCACCTTACGGTTTCTTTTCTTTCAGAACCTCTTACTCTTTTAGCCTGCCTTGTGCGGGTCTCCCGGGTGTCTACGGCAGATCCGATCAGTCTCGTGATGAAGAGAAAGATTTTCCGATCTTCCACTAAGAAATAAGAAAGGTATCGTCACGACAACTAAATTTGCCCGGTAAACTACTCCTGGGCTCCCCATGGTTTAGTAAAGGGGAGGGGAGATTTTATCTTCATCCGGGGTGAACTAAAAAGTGTAAGGCTGATTAGTGAGGTCTTAAAAACTTCATACAATGAATGATCGGCAATTCCATTTGTGCTTTCAGCAAGTAGGCGACGCGAATCTATGGTTTCTATCAATCGGATACCAATTGCTTGGATGCGTTTGAAAGCCTCGAGATGACTTGCAGAAAAATGCTTTCTAGGTTTTTTTTTCTTGTGTCTCTGTAACAAATGGTCCATTTATTGATGGGCGAACGACGGGGATTGAACCCGCGCGTGGTGGATTCACAATCCACTGCCTTGATCCACTTGGCTACATCCGCCCCTACCCCCGCACAGAGTTAAGTCTCTATCTATGATCAGATCCTTTCCCCCATATGACCGCTATCAAAGAGAAGCTTTTTCCTATACTATGGCTACAAGTCTATTGTTGTGTTTTGGAATTAGGGGAAGCAAAGCTTAAACAAGTAGAAGCTTCCTGGCAAAGCTTCAAACAAAGAGGTTGGGTTGTTCACTTCATTGATTTGACTTCACTTTACTTAAGATTAAAGATAGGGGCCGGGCGGGCAGTGAAGGCTCGTTTAGTAGACAGCAAGCTACGGCTTTGACGAGCAGCAAGCACCTACTCCTAAAAAAATGAAAAGCAGCAAGCTCCGCTTGAAGAAGCGAGCCCCCTGTATAGGGTTCCAAACCTGCGCACCCCTAAACTACAACAAGCTTTTAAGCCCCTACTTTTTTATGTATGGGATATTTAAAGAAGCCCCTTTCTATTCTACAAAAAAAACCTTCATTGTTCTCCGACGATGCCCCCTGGGCGAAAGGGGGCACCATTCTCTTTCTTTCTTCAATCGTTCCACAAGTGGGTTGGTTCGTTTCGTCCTTCTATCTACGCAATTCTCTGTCTTCGTTCGTGATCATGTTGGGCGAAAGGTAGTTGTAGAGGAGCGGCTGTGAAACGGTGATTCCCCCCTTTCCATTGAAGTAGGGAGGGTCTCCTTCCCCGGCCTATTATTGATAGGGATTTGACTGATGCTGAAGGTAGCTTGCTTACCAAGCCACCCACTTGAGAAGCTAGTCGCCAGAAAGAAGCGACGAGGAAGCGAAGCGCGCCAGTGTAAAACCCGTGTATGT